TATTTATATATTATATATTATATTATATTTTATATTATTTTTTATTTATTATTTAATTAAATATTTAATTAAAAAAATATAATTATTAATTAAAAAAATACAATTAAAATAATTAAAAGATTAAAATTAAAGAAAAATATAAAAGGAATTAGGAAAGTAATAATAAAGAGAGAAAATTTTTTTCAAGCCTTACTTGTTGTGTAATGTAACATAGTAATTATCCTTTTTCAATTGGGAGAGATGGCTGAGTGGACTAAAGCGTCGGATTGCTAATCCGTTGTACGAGTTATTCGTACCGAGGGTTCGAATCCCTCTCTTTCCGGTTTCGGTGATGACTTGAAATTTTTTTTTATCTTTTCTTTCAAATTTAGAAAATCCTTTTACTTTGATTTTTTGATTTTTTATTTAATTTTATAATTTTAATATTTCTATTTAAAAATGTAGAATAGATAAAAAGAAATAAAATGCTCAGAACATTTAAAAATCAAGAAAACCCCTATTTTTATTCTATTCTTCACGTCCAGGATTACGTCCTGGATCATTAGATAAAAATCCAAAGATGAAGAGAGAAACAAAGAATATAACTACTGTGTAAACAAAGAGTTTGAGAGTAAGCATTATAAAATCTCCAAGATCTTTTTTGGTTTGGAAAAAAAATAGATTCCCTATTTTTATACCACATATTCTATTTTAACACCAAGAAATGAAGTGATTTCTAGAACTAGAAATAGAAAAGAATTTTTCTAAATTCATTTGTAATAAGAGTCGAGTCTTTCATTGTAAAAAATTTTATTTCATACCTAAAAGTAGAATTTTTTTTTATAACTACAATTAGGACTCTAATAGAATCTGGAATGGAAAAAAAGTTCAGAATGAGAAAAATGGGGTGATCCAGAATTCTCGCGTTTATACAATAACTTTAATGTTTGAATTAAAAGCTTATAGTATAAGACTTATCTGATCTTATCAATTGCTATAATTTTTTTCTCGAATAAATCATGAATTATTCTAGGACAGTATTAAAGATCTCATCGAAAACTTACAGCAGCTTGCCAAACAAAGGCTAATAGAAAAAAGAGTACAGGGATTACTGGCATAACATCTACGATTGGATTCAAAAAGGCGTAGGCTTCGGGCAATTTTGTGAAGAAAAAATTGCTTGAATAAAGGACAGAATTAAGACAGATACAAATTAAACTAAAAATATTAAGCATAACAAACATTTTGTTCTTGAAGATAATTGTATTTTGACTGATAACTGAGTTATTAATATGTTATTGATATAAAAATTGATCAAAAATAAAGTAAGGTAGACCAAGAACCCTTCTTTATTTTTATAAAACTCACCCAATCAAAAATCCTTCAATTCTCAAATCAAAAAAGAATAGAGGAAATGATATTTTTATACAATATCTTAATTGAATTATATATTATGATCAATAAATTCAGTTTAATTCTATACCTACACATATGAAAATCCGAACAAAACGGTAATATATTTCCTAGATATTTGTATGGGAATTGACGAAGAACCAATATCAATATTAGTTTTATTAGTGTTGAATAGAAATAGAAATGGGGCGTGGCCAAGTGGTAAGGCAACGGGTTTTGGTCCCGCTATTCGGAGGTTCGAATCCTTCCGTCCCAGCTATTCTATATCTATATATCAAAAAAAAAATAGGATCCTTTCTTATTTCTTATTCTTATTTCTTATTTGATTTATCATTCATTATCCCCCCAATTTTATGGGGGATAATTAGTAATGGAAGATAAAAATTTCAATGCCTGTGCCTGTTAAAATTTTATTAACAAACAAAGAAAATACATACGTTTCATATGTATTTTCTTTTAACTAACCTCATTTTCAGATATTTTGTCTTTGGCTTTAATGAATAATTCTAAATCTATCTAACAATTGAGTAACAATTGAGAGGGGGTTGATTCATATATCCTATTCACTTTACTTTAGAAAAATTTTAGAAAGACTTCAAATAAACTACTCATAAAATGAAGAAATGCTTATATGTATGTATTTTAGCATTTTATTTTATTAACACCTTTGTTTGCGTTTTTGTTTTTTTAATGGAAAAAAAATTTGTCATCCCTTATTGAATTTATTTAATTTGAATTTCAACATTTAACATAGAATATCCAAAATGAATTCCAATGACAATTCTTTAGTCTATCTGATAAATAAGATGATCTTCTAGTATTTCGATTCTGATCTTATCACTCAGTATGAAAGAATAAGAATTTTTAATTTTCCTTACATCAGTCTTTTTTTCTCTACTACTGTACTAAAAAAAATTGGATATTTTTTTAACCTATTTATTTGTTTTAAATCATTAATGGTTTAATCTGAATCTGAATATAGGGATTTTTTTCTTATGATATGATGATAAAATATGTTTCTTACAAAACCTTATTCAAATAATGATATCGAGATAGGCAATTTGTAAATTTAATCTTTTTAATGATTTTTTACGAGTCCTTGGGACTCGAAGAAATGTGAGATAGGTGAATGCGTCCTAGGGGGTCACTTGAAGATTCAAAAAGAACTTATTTCTTTTCTTTGTCTTATTTCTTGTAATATTCGAATTGTAAATCAAAAAATATTCATACAAGAAAATATGGGGTTAAATTGAATTCTTTCTGACACTTCTTCAGAAACTACTCAATAGAAGTGAAAATTTTAGATTACTATGTACCGCTTGAACCAATGACTATTCACGATTCCATAATTGAATCAATTACATACTAGTTCAAAACTCAAGGAATGTTATGGTAAAACTTCGTTTGAAACGATGTGGTAGAAAGCAACGTGCGACTTGAAGGACACGATCGACTGTGGATTCTTACATCCACCCTATTATATCCTACTAATATTATATCCTATATAATATTATATAGCATATAGCAATAATATATAGGAATGAGGGTGCTCCTAGCTCGACATCATTTGTTCTGTTATAGTTATACTTTCGCTTTTTGTTGGGTTGTAGTGTAAATAGTACATGATGAAGCTCGAGTAGAAAGTATTGATTTTTTTCTTAGGGGCAAGAATCTAGGGTTAGTCCTAATCAATAAGTTGAAACAACTTCGTAAGTATATTTTCGATATCGAAATAGAAAGGATACAATTCGAGAAAGTTTCAAATCCAAGAATTTTATTAGAATTGGCCAAATTATTTTGATTAAAAAATAAAGTGCATCATGCAGGAATCAATCATTAGTCTGATTCTTTGATAGAACGAAATCACAAAAAGTGGTATGTTGCGGCCATTTTGAAACGATTAAAGATAAAGATCACCGAAGTAATGTCTAAACCCAACGATTCAAGGCAAAGATAAAGGATCCTGGAACAAGGAAATACCGTTTTCAATTGTCTCAACAATTCGATCAGAATGAAGAATCAAAAGAGATTCTAAAAGGAAGAAACAAAAAGAAAGGGGATTAGAGATCACTCAATAAATGAAATGGCTAAAGGGTTTCCTTTGACCTATTTAAAAGTTATCCAACTTGAGTTAGGAGAATACAGATGATTTGATTTTTTTTGGTAAACAAAAATAAAGATTTAAATCATAGTTTAGTTGATTTGATGATTTTATGGATCTATTTGACACTATAATTCTATACATATACAAAATACAAAACTTAGAATGATTTTTCTCGAGCCGTACGAGGAAAAAACTTCTTATACGTTTCCACGGGGGGGGTCTACCTCTATCCCAATGAGCCGTTTATCGAATCGTTGCAATTGATGTTCGATCCCGAAGAGAAGGAAGAGATCTTCGAAAAGTGGGTTTTTATGATCCGATAAAAAATCAAACTTATTTAAATGTTCCTGCTATTCTATATTTCCTTGAAAAAGGTGCTCAACCTACAGGAACTGTTCATGATATTTTAAGGAAGGCGGGGGTTTTTACGTAACTTCGCCTTAATCAAACGCAATTTACTTAATCTTAATGAAATACAGGGTGTGGGTAATTCATATACATATATAACTTTGTATAACCTTGTATAACCTTTTCTCTATTACCCCCCTCTCTTATTCTATTCATACTCTATTGATATCCTTTTTTCTATTATAGATATGGAATGCTAACATAACTCTAACATAACGACAAAAATTTACATAAAATATATATAGATTATATAGATTTATTTATTATTTAGAATTTCTTATTTCTAATTAGAAAAAATTTTCTAATTAGAAATTATTAGAAAGTCTATTTCTAAATTCTATTTAATTATTTAATAATTCTATTTAATTATTATATCTAATTATATTCTATTTATTATTATATTATTCTATTTCTATTTATTCTATTTCTATTTATTATTATTCTATTTCTATTTATTATTATTCTATTTCTATTTATTATTATTCTATTTCTATTTATTATTATTCTATTTATTATATATTTATTTTGTTGTTTTTATTGTTATTAAATTATTTTATTTTATTGGAATTGAATTCCATTTCAATTAATTCTTTTGTTTTCTTCATTGTATATTTTTTTCTCAATATATTCACATTCATATTGACAAGAGTGTATCAAATAAATATAATCCGATCTAAGGTAATTGGATCTTATCTGTTCTGTGGATCTATTTATACCTGGTCCATAGATTGATTTGGTTTGTTTCTTCATTTAAGTAATGGGTTTCTTGGATTTGTTGTGATACAAAAGTTTTGTTTGATTGAAAATGAAAATATATATATATTATATTGAATGTTATAATTAGAATAAAAAAGTTCGAATTCTAAAATATAAAAATAGAAAATAAAATGAAAAAATAGAAAAAAACTATTTTAATAAAAAATAAAAAATGTATACGTATACAATGTATATATACGTATAATAAATATATAGTATATATAGGTATAATAATATAGGTATATTAAGTATAATAAGTAAATCTAAGGATGATATAAATAATAACTGTAAGAATGGATAGCATAATAGGCAAGGACAAGGGACGATCTATAAAATTTTACTTTGATCTATATTTTTTATCTCTTCTTTTTTTATGTTCAAAATTGATTAGAAATTTTTATATTTCATTTCTTTTAATTTCTTGCTAGTTTAATGTTTTGATTATGTCGTCTGATTCAATCTCTTTATTTATTTTTATTTATTTTTTTTTTTTTTTTATTATTTTGATTCCGATTGTATCTACATAATCTAATTCTTTTTTTTTGGGGGGGTTGCTAACTCAATGGTAGAGTACTCGGCTTTTAAGTGCGGCTAACATCTTTTACACATTTGTATGAAGAAAGGGATTCGTCCATACCATCGGTATAGTTTGTAAGACCACGACTGATCCTGAAAGGAATGAATGGAAAAAATAGCATGTCGTATCAATGGAGAATTCGGAGAATATTTCATTTTTGCCGGATCGGTCCAAACCTTATTTGAATTCTTGGTGCGGAACATAAAAAAAAAATGAATTCAAAGTTGGGTCGAGTGAATAAATGGATAGAGTCTTGCGGTTCCAATTATAGGGAAACAAAAAAGCAACGAGCTTACGTTCTTAATTTGAATGATTATCCAATCTAATTATACGTTAAAAATAAATTAGTACCTAACGCGGGAATTTCTATGAACAGATTTTCAATTTTCTTTTAATGAGTCCTAACTATTAGCTATTCTCCGCTATAACTATAAGGGGGAGATGAGTGTGTAGAAGAAAGAGTATATTGATAAAGATATTTTTTTTCCAAAATCAAAAGAGCGGTTGGCTTGAAAAAATAAAGGATTTCTAATCATCTTTTTATCCTATAATTTTATCCTATAATACACATAAACTAATTAGATGGAAAAAAGCGAGGATGGGAAATCCGTTGATGAGTTTACCTATTTCCGAGGTATCTATTCTTTTCTTATTATATATACTACTTTGTTTTTACTCTATCGCACTATGTATCATCTAATAACCCAAGAAAAATCCTCTATCCTTGCTTCAATCAAATCTAATAGAAAATCAATATGGAGGAATATCAAAGATATTTAGACCTAGATAGATCTCTAAAAAACGACTTCCTATACCCATTTATCTTTCGGGAGTATATTTATACATTTGCTCATGATCATAGTTTAAATAGATCTATTTTGTTGGAAAATGTAGGTTATGACAAAAAATCTAGTTTATTAATTGTAAAACGTTTAATTACTCGAATGTATCAACAGAATCATTTGATTATTTCTGCTAATGATTCGGACCAAAATCCATTTTTTAGGTACAACAAGAATTTGTATTATCAAATGATATCAGAGGGCTTTGCCATTATTGTGGAAATTCCATTCTCCCGACGATTAGTATCTTCTTTAGAAAGGCCAGAGATAGTAAAATCTCATAAATTACGATCAATTCATTCAATATTTCCTTTTTTAGAGGACAAATTTCCACATTTAAATTATGTGTCAGATGCATTAATACCTTACCCCATCCATTTAGAAAAATTGGTTCAAACCCTTCGCTATTGGGTGAAAGATCCTTCTTCTTTGCATTTATTACGACTCTTTCTTCATCAGTATTGGAATTGGAACAGTCTTATTATTCCAAAGAAATCGATTTCTATTTTTAGAAAAAGTAACCCAAGATTTTTCTTGTTCCTATATAATTCTCATGTATATGAATATGAATCCATCTTCTTTTTTCTCCGTAATCAGTCCTTTCATTTACGATCAACATTTTCTCGAGTCTTTCTTGAACGAATTTATTTCTATGGAAAAATAGAACATTTTGCAGAAGTTTTTGCTAATGATTTTCGGGCCATCCTATGGTTGTTCAAGGATCCTTTCATGCATTATGTTAGATATCAAGGAAAATCAATTCTGGCTTTAAAAGATAAGCCTCTTCTGATGAAAAAATGGAAATATTACCTTGTCGATTTATGTCAATGTCATTTTTATGTATGGTTTCAACCAGAAAAGATCTATATAAATTCATTATCCAAGCATTCTCTCAACTTTTTGGGCTATCTTTCAAAGGTACAAATAAATCCTTTGGTAGTACGGAGTCAAATGCTAAAAAATTCATTTATAATACATAAAGATAATACTATGAAGAAACTCGATACAATAGTTCCAATTATTCCTTTAATTGGATCATTGGCAAAAACGAAATTTTGTAACGCAGTAGGACATCCTATTAGTAAACCGACCTGGGCTGATTCATCGGATTCTGATATTATCGACCGATTTGTGCATATATACAGAAATCTTTCTCATTATTATAGCGGATCCTCAAAAAAAAAGAGTTTGTATCGAATAAAATATATACTTCGACTTTCTTGTGTTAAAACTTTGGCTCGTAAACACAAAAGTACTGTACGCGCTTTTTTGAAAAGATTAGGTTCGGAATTATTAGAAGAATTTGTTACGGAGGAAGAACAAATTCTTTCTTTGATCTTCCCAAGAGTTTCGTCTATTTCGGGAAGGTTATATAGAGGACGGATTTGGTATTTGGATATTATTTCTATCAATGATTTGGC